GACCCGCGTTCTACCGAACTGAACTAAGAGCGCTTTCTTATCAGAATTTTTTTGAACCCCAATACACCTTGCATGTATATATATAATATAGCGTTTCTAAACTAAAAATGAAAGAAAGATTATGTATGTCCAATTTAATTGATCTCAATTTATTCCTCCTTACTGCTCATAGGAGAACTAAAGTAAAAGTATAGGTAGGGATGACAGGATTTGAACCCGTGACATTTTGTACCCAAAACAAACGCGCTACCAAGCTGCGCTACATCCCTTTCAATTGGTCTACAGTTTCATTGTAGAGAATCCCTGTCTTCTTTTCCATAGTGTTATTTCTTCCATTGATATACATAATTTTTATTGTCATTTCTTCTTTTTTTGGGGGGGCTCATGTCATATAACATATTGTATAACATATAATAAAATAATAAAAGACTTATCTATACCCATATGAGACGTTAAAAACAAAAAGAAGGAGGATTTTCAATGCGAGATCTAAAAACATATCTTTCCGTGGCACCAGTACTAAGTACTCTATGGTTCGGATCTTTAGCAGGTTTATTAATAGAGATCAATCGTTTATTCCCCGATGCGTTGACATTCCCCTTTTTTTAATTTTAGTTATTGATACGGGAAGGGGATTAGAGATACAATCAAATCAAATAGCTTTAACTAATTAATTGCTATTAAAAAAAAAAAAAAAGACTAAATCTCAGCGAAAATCCCGGCTTAAATTTATATTCTAATAGAGTGAGAACGGGGATGGAAATGTGCTCCTAGGTCAACAGTATCATAAAAAATAGTTAAATAAGATACTGTACTGCAATTATAAATATAGTTTGAAATAATTGTATTCCTTATTATTTACTATTTTTTGACTATTACTCTAGTGATTGCAACGAAATCTTTCATAATTCGATTTAGAGTTAGCAACTTCTATTTTTTCTTTGTTCCTTTCTTATTCGCTTCAGATTGAAAAAATGGAAGAGTTGAGCGAATCAAAAACCAAAGGGGGTTCATGGCCAAGAGTAAAGATGTCCGAGTAACGGTTATTTTGGAATGTACCAGTTGTGTCCGAAACGGGGTTAATAAAGAATCAACGGGCATTTCCAGATATATTTCCCAAAAGAATCGACACAATACGCCGAGTCGATTGGAATTGAAAAAATTCTGTCCCTATTGTTACAAACATACGGTTCATGGGGAGATAAAGAAATAGATCGAATGCTGGTCTGTTTGTCACTCTTCCAAGGAACATAAAAACAAGGAACATAAAAAATGACATATTATATATATAATATTTTAATATAACTAAAGTAAATCCTAATTTCTATTTCTTCTATTTCAGTCGGATCTAAAAAAAAAGAATTAGAACTCAGAAATAGGATTTTCAGGGATAAGGAACAAACAAACCATGGATAAATCCAAGCGACCCTTTCTTAAATCCAAACGATCTTCTCGTAGGCGTTTGCCCCCGATCCAATCGGGGGATCGAATTGATTATAGAAATATGAGTTTAATTAGTCGGTTTATTAGTGAACAAGGAAAAATTTTATCTAGACGCGTGAATAGATTGACCTTGAAACAACAACGATTAATTACTATTGCTATAAAACAAGCGCGCATTTTATCTTTGTTACCTTTTCTTAATAACGAGAAACAGTTTGAAAGAACCGAGTCGACCGCTAGAACTACTGGTTTTAGAACCAGAAATAAATAGGCTTACTCTTCAATCAAATCTAAATTAAATTTTCGTGTTGTAATAAAAAAAAAAGAATCAAAGAATCGGGGAAGAATCAAAGTTTTTTTGTTTGAGCGCGTTAACTCATTTTGACGACTTTATCATCTTATCAATTTTTTCTTATACTAATTTATACTCTATCTTCCCGGAGTTCATTCTCCGGGGAATGTCATTTAAGTTTTTCGGTAAATTCCTTACAATCCTTTTCCTCTATGATCTCATTAGAAATCATATAAAGACAATTCCTATTTAATATAGCTATTTGTGCAAGTATTTTACGATTAAGAAGCAATTTACTCTTGTACAGATCATTTATAAATCGACTATAACTATAGGATACTTTATTTTCACGAATTACTGCATTTATCCGAGTGATCCACAAACGACGAAAATCCCTCTTTTGCCTATCTCTATCCCGATGAGCAGAAACCAAAGCTCTTATTTTCTGTTGAGTAATAGTTCGAGTAAGTCTTGAATGAGCCCCCCCAAAGCTTGATGCAAATAAACGGATTTTTGTTCGACGTTTACGAGCTACATATCCTCGTCTAATTCTGGTCATTGAATAAATGAAACTTTGATGAATAACTAATTGATTTCCGTTCTTTTAGTTATTATTTTCCCCTTTACTGGTCGATTAATAACAAAACAGATTCTTCCAATGTATAAAATAAAAATTCCAATGGCTTTGGCTACTATAACCTCCCCGACCACTATATATATATATATTTTTCATTGTAAACATAAAAATAAAATTTAAATGGATAAAGAAATAGTGGTTCCATCGTTTCTATGGTTACTTCTTAAACGGTGAGGTCCTTTCTATACACCGGAACCCCTTCCTGCATTTAATCAATATTATTGGTAACTTGTACAGTTCACATCCTTTGGCTCTACCCATGAATTATATTATTTAGTAATAGGTCTTTCACAATGAGATCTAACCCATACAGTAACGGTATTTAATTATGAAAGTTAGCTAGGTAGCTGACCCTGTTAGTCCGTTTTTGCAAGAGTGGGAACATTATTTTTCTGCTTATATATTTCCCCCGCTTAATGGATAACCATTTCTTACCAAAGGGGAATTGCTTCTCATCTTAAATTCAGGTGATTGGATTTGCACCAATGGAAACCATAAATTGAATACACAGGGAGATAATGGATCTTTTTGATTTGTAGATAGTGGGTGGAATTCTTCCATTGTATCCTATTATTCTATTTCTATCCTATTCACTGGTCTTGATTGATCACTGATACTGGAAACATACAGTTTGTCTTTTTTTGTGTCCCAGTCCTAGCTCATGATCTAAACGTGTCGCACATACACCCTAGTACATGTTCCTCGGCGCTGAGGACATCCCCGAAGAGCGGGGGATTTCGTGACATTTCTTATTGGCTGTCGTGTGTTTCTAATAAGTTGCTTAATGGTTGGCATGCTGTATCGTATACATAATAGGCTGGTTGAGATCGATCCTAACCGGATGATTATGAATCGCTTTTTTTTTAATCTATTTAATAGAATATTAAAATATTAAACCCGGATAAGAATATAAAGAAAATCGCAACACAACAATAGTAGGGATTTCAGCGAAATCCTTCATTCAACCGCTACAAGATCAACAATTCCATGAGCTTGGGCTTCTGTTGCTGACATAAAAACATCTCTTTCCAGATCTTCGGATACAACCCATAAGGGTTTGCCCGTTCTTTGTACATAAACCCTTGTGATGGTTTCGCGCAGTTTCAGTAGTTCTTCCGCTTCCAAGATAAATTCTCCCGTTTGTGCCTCAGAAAAAGAGGCTGCGGGTTGGTGAATCATTACCCTGATGATAAATAAATGGTTTCTCTATCTTGCAGGATGATGAGGTGCAAAAAAAAAAAAAAAGAATTGAAGAACCGTACGGGCATTTTTTGTGCAGTGCATACGGCTCTCTAATGGAATTTACTTTCACCTTACAGCCAATAAAGAGAAAATCTAGGATCTATCAGACGCAGATCGGTAAATGATCCAATTACCACCCTTCCTTTCGTTTCCTTTCGGGGGAGTTAAAAAATACTATGATGGTTCCGTTGCTTTATATATTTATTTCGTCTGTGATTCAGCAATCCCAAAGTTTTTTTGAGCTAAGGCAAAAAATGAATCTGTTCTATAAAAAATAAATATTGTTAAAACCCTTCCGGTGTGAAAACAAAAAAAAGTTTGTGACGCTTAAATGGACTACCCTAAGATAAAATCGGAATATCTTATTATCTCATACTACTCTTTCGATACATAATTTAATGTAAAAAAAAAAAGAGAGTTTTATCATATCAAATTTGAAGTGCCATGCTATTATTACTTAATATTCCTGCTAAGGCATAGTATTTTTTTCTTTCAAATAAAAAACTCAATGGCGCCAAGCGTGAGGGAATGCTAGACGTTTGGTAATTTCTCCTCCGACCAGGATAAAGGATCCCATTGAAGCGGCCAATCCCATGCATATTGTATGTACATCTGGTCTTACAAATTGCATAGTATCGTAAATAGCTACTCCGGGTATTACCCATCCTCCGGGAGAATTTATAAACAAATAGAGATCTTTGGTATCATCCTCTATACTGAGATATACCATAAGACCAATAAGTTGATTTGAGATCTCACTATCAACCTCTTGGCCTAAAAAAAGCAATCTTTCTCGATAAAGTCGGTTGATTAGGATAAAAAACTATCCCTTAGGAACCGTACACGCACCTTTTGAGACATACGGTTCAAAAAATAGCGGAAAAAAGATCAATGTATAAGATTCCAGCCCCTTTATTTTGGCTTAGAGTAGGTTCTATCTAACTTTTAACAAAGGAACCCTTTTTTTCCATAAAAAAAAGATAAGTTTTTGCTCGTTTTCCTATAACCTATAATACGAAATTCATTACACTTATCAAACACACTTCTCATTGATATATTGTTTCATCGAGATCCAATCCAAATTACGATGTAATTTTCTTGTTCCTGAAGGGGTCCCTTCCATTTTTTTAGGTTTATGCTCTACTCCAGGTAAAGATTTCCGCGATTTCTATTTGCACATATAGGATAAATGCTCCCAATACCACTTCTTTTTTTAATTCATTTGATGCCTTTCTTCCGTCAAATATTTGAGGTATTCAGCATATTATTCTATTCGATTAATTAACACTTTGAGATCACCCCTCTTTCTAATTTAATAATAAAATCGTTTATGATACAAGTAGTACGCCGATCTATTACTAATTGGGTTTTTTCTAAACGGAGCCTGGATACTTAATTTTCTTGGTCCAACCAAGCCAACCATAAATAAGTTTTATTGAGATGGTAATATTAATCTGGATCCCCCAAAAATGGATCTAATTGCACCTCACGCGCCAATTTTTAAATAAATTGATTGGGTGAAACAAGGGATATCTCAATCGAGGGAGAGAACGGGGAAATCCCATATGACCCAATATATCTGACAAGCCGCACTATACGTCAACCCAAGATGCATCTTCCTCTCCAGGACTTCGAAAAGGTACTTTTGGAACACCAATAGGCATTAACAAAAAATGAAGTACTATATTTCACTTTGATGTGGAAACGTAATAATGGGTTTAATTGTCTTCATAAAAATTGGCCGTTATTCATTTTAGCCATGGTCAGAAAGGAAGACAGAATTAATAAAGTAACTAAAATTATTCCAAATAGGTCTTTCGAATGATGACTAAGTATGGATGGATTCACTCATAGAAAATGGGCTCAACCCACCATTGCGTATTGGGGCTTATCGGGTATAGAATAGATCTGCTTCTCTTTGTTCCTACGAACAGAATTTTTTGATTATTGCCAGCAGAAGAGAACAAATATTATCTCCTGCTCGGAGAGAATCCACTGAAGGGGGGAGGTCCATAGTATCGTTTTAAAAATGCAATAAAGTTACATAGTCTTTATCTTTCTTTGATAAAAAGGGGTATTTCCATGGGTTTGCCTTGGTATCGTGTTCATACCGTTGTATTGAATGATCCCGGTCGGTTGATTGCTGTCCATATAATGCATACAGCTCTGGTTGCTGGTTGGGCCGGTTCAATGGCTCTATATGAATTAGCCGTTTTTGATCCTTCTGATCCCGTTCTTGATCCAATGTGGAGACAAGGTATGTTCGTTATACCCTTCATGACTCGTTTAGGAATAACTAATTCGTGGGGTGGTTGGAGTATCACAGGGGGGGCTGTAACGAATTCAGGCATTTGGAGTTACGAAGGTGTGGCCGGAGCGCATATTGTGTTTTCTGGCTTGTGCTTCTTAGCAGCTATTTGGCATTGGGTGTATTGGGATCTAGCAATATTTACTGATGAACGTACAGGAAAACCGTCTTTGGATTTGCCCAAGATTTTTGGAATTCATTTATTTCTTTCAGGGGTGGCTTGTTTTGGTTTTGGCGTATTTCATGTAACAGGTTTGTATGGCCCTGGAATATGGGTGTCCGATCCTTATGGACTAACTGGAAAAGTACAATCTGTAAATCCAGCGTGGGGTGTGGAAGGTTTTGATCCGTTTGTTTCGGGCGGAATAGCCTCTCATCATATTGCAGCGGGTACATTGGGCATATTAGCGGGCCTATTTCATCTTAGTGTTCGTCCGCCTCAACGTCTATACAAAGGATTACGTATGGGCAATATTGAAACCGTCCTTTCCAGTAGTATCGCTGCTGTCTTTTTTGCTGCTTTTGTAGTTGCTGGAACTATGTGGTATGGTTCAGCAACTACCCCCATCGAATTATTTGGTCCCACTCGTTATCAATGGGATCAGGGATACTTCCAGCAAGAAATATATAGAAGAGTTAGTGCTGGACTCGCTGAAAATCAAAGTTTCTCAGAAGCTTGGTCTAAAATTCCGGAAAAACTTGCTTTTTATGATTACATTGGGAATAATCCGGCAAAGGGGGGGTTATTCAGAGCGGGCTCAATGGACAACGGGGATGGAATAGCTGTTGGATGGTTAGGACACCCCATCTTTAGAGATAAAGAAGGGCGTGAACTTTTTGTACGTCGTATGCCTACCTTTTTCGAAACATTTCCAGTTGTTTTGGTAGATGGAGACGGAATTGTTAGAGCTGATGTTCCTTTTAGAAGGGCAGAATCAAAGTATAGTGTTGAACAAGTAGGTGTAACTGTTGAGTTCTACGGCGGCGAACTTAACGGAGTTAGTTATAGTGATCCTGCTACTGTTAAAAAATATGCTAGACGCGCTCAATTGGGTGAAATTTTTGAATTAGATCGTGCTACTTTGAAATCTGATGGTGTGTTTCGTAGCAGTCCGAGGGGTTGGTTTACTTTTGGACATGCTTCGTTTGCTTTGCTCTTTTTCTTCGGACACATTTGGCATGGTGCTCGAACCTTATTCAGAGATGTTTTTGCTGGTATTGACCCAGATTTGGATGCTCAAGTAGAATTTGGCGCATTCCAAAAACTTGGAGATCCAACTACAAAAAGACAAGTAGTCTGATATAATATAACATTGTTATTGCATCTTTCGAATCGACTTTTTTCTTTGACTTTTGCTCTTTCTTTAGGTAGGAGATGATCCAAAATAAACAGGTATGGAAGCTATAATTGTAAACCACGATCGAATCTATGGAAGCATTGGTTTATACATTCCTTTTAGTCTCGACTCTAGGGATCATTTTTTTCGCTATCTTTTTTCGAGAACCCCCTAAAGTTCCAACGAAAAAGGTGAAATAAAATAAATGATTTTTCATTTTCTCAATTGAAGTACTAAGCCT